ATTACATTAATTATATTCATAAAATTTTTTATAAAATAATAAAAATCTCAAAATATTTAATTCTATTTTTTTCTTATTAATATTAATTTAATAAAAAAATAAAGTAAAAGCGGGTAGCGGGAATCGAACCCGCATCGTTAGCTTGGAAGGCTAGGGGTTATAGTCGACGTTGATTCATCATTTTTAACGTCTCTAATTCAAAACTGAACGTGAAACTTTGGTTTCATTCGGCTCCTTTATGGAAGATGTATAAATTCCTATATTAAGACATGAACGAAAAAAAAAAATTCCACCCATAACATCTATGTCAGCTTTTCTGTCTGAATGTATTCAGAACAACCCGCTTTCTAGACGATCCCTATAGAAAAGAGGGGGATTATATTATAACAACCTTTCTAGTTACTTCGTTCTCTATTTCTATGTGAGAGAATCCTTAGGAAAAGCATTTTGTTTCTACCGAGCTAAAACAATTTGTCGATGTCTCTAGTAAACCAAAGTCATTGTTTAATAGCCATTTTGCTTCAATTTCCGTAATACAAATTCCAAATTAAAGATTTAGTTACGATTAGAAAGCCACTTTCTATCTTTATCCATGGATCCTTTACTCATACTTATTCAATTAGAAGTATTGATCTAATTAAAAAAAAAAATTATGTTTCGTAATCTCATAATCCAATTTTTCAATTTTTAATTGATTCTTGGATACAAATCACGAGAATGTATATTCTTCCTCGAATTTTTCATTGAGAGGTAAAGGATTAAATCCTTTTAAGAAATAAAGTTTTTGGTCGGAATGAAATATTAATCAAACCGAAAGACCCCTTAACTATATAAAGGGTTATAGAACGAATCACACTTTTACCACTAAACTATACCCGCTACAATCCGATTATTGTATATAAATGAACCTTTTGTCGAACAAGAAAATGGGTCGTAATAAAAAGTTAAAAGAGTAAAAAGAAAGGATAGGATCATAAAATAATCATGAAAATTAGAGCGTTTACGTGTTGTATCAGAGAACCCAATGAGATTCGGAAAAGAGAATTCATTAAATTTCAATAACTAAAACTAAATAACAAGTGTTTTTTTGCCGGAGGTTTTTGACCTAGACGTCTCGACAAAACTACTTAAGCCATAACATACATGAAAATGTATTGTGCAAGAATCCACAGCTCCCTTTTTGTTATTTATTTACTTTAACTAAAATAAATTTACTTTAACTAAAATAAAAGGAATAAAGAAAATAAAGAATAAATATAAAAAATTAAGATAAGAAACGACACTTTGATTCGATATCATTTGATTCTATATCATAGAAATCAAAAGAGTTTTTATTTTTCCAATCGTAATAACAAGCAAGTATTTTAGTTTTCAAATAAAAAAAAATTATTTATGATTCGTTGGAACAATAAATGGCGGGCCCGGCCTGGTCAGTACTTAGCCGGGCCGTGGAACTAAAAAGCACTCTCGGATGAAAAAAAATATTATATATTATGAAGGGCTCTTTCAATCCTTATTTTTTATAATGTAACATAGTATTATCCTTTTTCAATTGGGAGGAGAGATGGCTGAGTGGACTAAAGCGTCGGATTGCTAATCCGTTGTACGAGTTTTTCGTACCGAGGGTTCGAATCCCTCTCTTTCCGTTTTTGTTGATGACTTGGTATTTTCTTTCGAATTTTTCGCGAGCTCTTTTTTTTTTTTTATAGTTAAAAATGTGTAATAGATAAAATCCTACTAAGAACATTTAAAAATCAAGCAAGGAAAACAAAAACCTTATCTTTTATTCTTCACGTCCAGGATTACGTCCTGGATCATTAGACAGGAATCCGAAAATAAAGAGAGAAACAAAGAATATCACTACCGTGTAAACAAATAGTTTGAGAGTAAGCATTACATAATCTCCAAGATTTTTTTTAGTAAAAAAGAGAATAGATTCTCCGTTTTTATACCGCATACCCTACTATTTTGATTTTTTATTTTGACACCAAGAAATAAAGTGGGGTGATCCAGATTTTTCGCGGTTGTACAAGAATTTCAATATTTGAATTGAGGGTGTAAGACTTATCTGATCTTATCAATTCTTTTCTTTGAATTTTTTTTTTTTCAATAAATCATGAATTTGTCTAGACATTATTAAATTAAAGATATCATCGAAAACTTACAGCAGCTTGCCAAACAAAGGCTAAGAGAAAAAAAAACAGGGGTATTACTGGCATAACATCTACGATTGGATTTAAAAAAGCGTAGGCCTCGGGCAATTTGGCGACGAAAAAACTACTTGAATAAAGAGCAGAATTAAGACAGATACAGATCAAACTAAATATATTAAGCATAACAAACATTTTGTTCTTGAGGATAATTGTATTTTATTTATTTTGATTGAGTTATTAATAAATTGAGTTTTTTTTTTATTTTATTATTATAAATATGTTATTATTCATAGAAAAGAAAAATGAATAAAAAGAAAATAAGATAGACCAAAAAACTTTCTTTGATTTGAACTCACCCAATCAAAAATCCTTCAATTCTCAAATCAAAAGAGAATAGAATAAACCATACTTTCATACAATATCTTAATTGAATTATATGTAATGATCAATAAATTCCGTTTAATTCTACGTCTACATGTATAAAAATTCTAGTAATCTATTTTATAGATAATAGATATTTAGACTTGAGTTGACGAACAACCAGTACCAATATTAGTGTTTATTAGTGTCGACTAGAAATGGGGCGTGGCCAAGTGGTAAGGCAACGGGTTTTGGTCCCGCTATTCGGAGGTTCGAATCCTTCCGTCCCAGAACATACCTGACCCACGATCATTTTATTAATCTATAATTTTATTAATCTATAATAAAAAAGAAAATATATATCTATATCATAATCTATATCATAATAAAATATATCAAAATAAAGATTGTCTTTTCGACCAGTCTTCCGTTTAAGAGTATAATATTGTTATAGAATGTGATTCTTATTTCTTTTTTTTTTTTTTATTAATCATATCTTTTTCACAAATTTAATCGAGTTCAAATAACACGCATATGAAACGAAATTTTGATTTGTTAAATATTGCTGATTTTACAATATGAAATATGAAAAAATAACAACCTAAACCTAAATCTTCAATCTTTCCTTACATTAGTCTTTTTTTTTTATTAATCATTGATGGTTTAATCCAATATGGATTTATCTTTCTCTTAATGATGATAAAAAGCGAATGGTACTTACTGTAAAACCTTATGCAAATAATGATATAGGGTAGGAAACTATTCAATCAATTAAATCTTTTTAATGATTTCTTATGAGTTCTTGGTACTCTAAGAAGTGTGAAATTGTTGAATTTATCCTATCACGTTACTTGAAGATAGATATTCAAAATAACTTGTTTATTCGTGTTTATTTATTCATGTTATGTTAGTTATAATTAAAAAAAAATTATAAACAATGGGGTTAAATTGATTGAATTCTTGTTGAGACTTCGTCATACATTATCCATTCTTCATATAGAAGAAAAAAGGATAGATTATTATGTACCGACCGAACCGATGATTATTCACGATTCCATAATTGAATCAATTACATACTGGTTCCAAACTGAAGGAATGTTATGGTAAAACTTCGTTTAAAACGATGTGGCAGAAAGCAACGTGCGACTTGAAGGACATGATCAGCTGTGGATTCTTACATCCACCACTTTTTTATATTATATAGGAACGAAAGTGCTCTTGGCTCGACATTATTTGTTCTGTTCCACTGGAACTCTCATTTTTGAGAGTGTTGCCATGTAAATAGTACACGATGGAGCTCGAGTAGAACGTATTGATTAATTTCTCAAGGGCAAGAATCTAAGGTTAGTATCGATCAATAAATTGGAACAACTTCGTAAGTATATTTTAGATATATAAATCTAAAGGATCCAATTCGATAAAATTTAAAAGTTAATTTTGTTGGAATTGGTAAAACTCTTTTGATCAAATCAAAAGTAAAGTGTATTACGTAGGAATCAACCATTCATACGATTCTTTGATAGAAAGAAATCACAAAAAATGGTATGTTGCTGCCGTTTTGAAACGATTTAAAGATCACCGAAGTAATGTCTAAACCCAATGATTCAAGGCAAAGATAAAGATCCTGGAACAAGGAAATACCGTTTTCAATTGTCTCAACAACCAGATCATATTTAAGAATCAAAATAGATTCTAAAGGAGACAGACAAAAAGGGTTAGAGACCACTCAATAAATTTAATACCTAAAAGGTTTCTTTTGAGTTATTTGAGAGTTATTCAACTTGAGTTATGAGGATACAAATAATTTTTTTTTTTGGGGGGGGGGGGAAGACTAAGAAAAAGTATTTAAACTAAAATCAATAATATAATGAATTTGATGATTTTATGGATCTATTTGATATTATGATTCTATACATAGACATAATTTAGAATTTTCTCGAGCCGTACGAGGATAAAACTTCTTATACGTTTCTAGGGGGGGGGGAGTATTGTTCATCTATCCCAATGAGCCATTTATCGAATCGTTGCAATTGATGTTCGATCCCGACGAGAGGGAAGAGATCTTCGTAAAGTGGGTTTTTATGACCCGATAAAGAATCAAATCTATTTAAATGTTCCTGCTATTCTATATTTCCTTGAAAAAGGTGCTCAACCTACAGGAACTGTTCATGATATTTCAAAAAGGGCGGGGGTTTTTACGGAACTTCGCCCTAATCAACAAATAAAATTCAATTAATGAAAATAAAAAAATGTGGATGATTTGTATATAGCCTTGTATAACCTTTTTGTTTCTTTGCTATTTCCTCTTTTGTTCTATTTATCTCATACTCAATTTATTATTGTTACTATAAAAGAGTGTCTTTTAGAACGACAAAAATCGATTTATATTTTATTGATATAAATTTTATTGATATATATAAAATAGATAGAAAAAGATTAAGTGAATAAATAAATGAAGTAATCGGGTCTATAAATATAAAATTTTGA